GCAAAGGTAGCTTAACAGTCAAAAGCAAAGCACTGAAAATGCTCCAAAGGGGGTTAAAGTCCCTCCCTTAGCAGCCGATTTGGTCCTAGTCCCTATCTTAACTTTTTTAAAACTGCCACATGCAAGCTGAACTAACAAACCAGTGAAGTATAACCCGCTACCCTTCTCCTCCCTATAAAGAAAGAATCAGTAGCGTACTAGAAGCATCAGGCACAACACTACCAGCCTAAGACGCCAAGTAAATACTACCACATCTGCAGTGCTAAACCTTAGACAATTAGAGACATCTAGATCTAGTTAAGAAAAATTAGGGGGTAAAGTACGTGCCAGCCACCGCGGTTATACGTACACCCTAAAGCTAAAAACTAACGGTAAAAAGAGCGACCAGGAGACCTTACACTTTGATTATAGTCTCAACCAAGCGGTAAAAAGCTAATCTTGAGAAAATTTCCTAGAATCAATATAGTGTTTTATTTACCTCGCGAAAGCTAAGGCCTAAACCAGGATTAGATACCCTGTTATACTTAGCCGTAAACCAATAAAATCACCAGAGAACTACAAGCCACACGCTTAAAACTCAAAGGACTTGGCGGTTTCCCAAACCTACCTGGAGGAGCTTGCCGTTGAATCGATAACCCACGATACACCTCACCAGCCCTAGTAAATTACAGCTTGTATACCATCGTCGTAAGCCTACTTCTCAAGAAAGTTCACACAAAGACGCCCAGTCTTAACGTCAGATCAAGGTGCAGCTTATGGGTTGGGAACTGGTGAGCTACAAAGTCACTCCAACAGCCTGTGAAAAGGGGAATGAAAACTTCCTCTTGAAACTGGATTCAGCAGTAAGTATTATAAGAAAGTAATACTGAAGTCAGCTCTGGGATGCGTACACATCGCCCGTCACTCTCGCCTAGCAGAACAGCTATAGCAAGGGGAGAAAAGTCGTAACACAGTAGACGTATCGGAAGATGCGCCTGGAAAACAAAGCCCCTATAGTTGAATTACAACAAGAGCTTTTCACGCTCTAAGTTTGAGTTAGAATCTCAATAGGAGCTCTGCCTTAAAAGCTAATAGTCTCAGCACCTGGTCTTGTAAACCAGCGAAGAAGGTTAAAATCCCTCTTAGGGCTTAGAGACAGAAAAACAATTAACCCATCATAACTTTATGCCCCCCCTCTCTCCTAGCGTCGTTCGGGTGGATAGTATTCTCCTTTTCAGGTAGTGGGGGGGGGGGGGGGGGGGGGGATTCACAATATATATGTAGATAACAAATCAGGAAATAGTTTAATGCAGAACAGTCGCTTTGGGAGTTACCGGTATAAGTGTAAATCTTATTTTCCTGAAATTAAAGAGGCGAGAATTGAACTCGCTACTAAGAAGTCAAAGTTCTTTGTTTTTCCTATTAAACTACCCTTTATGTGGGTTGTAGCTAAATGAAAAGGCACTTGGCCGTTAACCAAGAGACAGTAGGATAAAAACCTACCTTCCCAGGCTGGAATAGCAAAGTGGTTAATGCAAAAGATTTAGGATCTTCCATCGGAGGTTCAACTCCCCCTTTCAGCTGTAGTTTCTAGGATTTTAACCTAAAGCCTTTGCTTGCAAAGCAAATATTTTTAATTAAACTAAAACCACACAAAAGGACTTAAGTTAAACAAACTGATAGCCTTCAAAGCTTTTAATAAGAATGAAACCTTCTTAGTCCTTGGGCTTTGTAGTGTAATTTAACATTTTGGATTGCAAATCCTGAGACGCAGAATAGTTATCTGCCAAAGCTTCAAGATAATCTGAATTGCACAGATGTCAACTCCGTGTAAAAGAGGGGCTTCCTAACTAGCTATATCTTGATACATATATAATTAAACAGTAGAGTAAGCTAACATCAAGCTTTCAGGCTCATACCCTGAAAATGGAAGGATAGAGACCTCCCTCTACTTTAACACCAGAAGACACTGGAATCTAACCAGTAATTTTGGCCTGACAACCCAAAGTTATAATTTTAACTAGACTTCTAGAGTAAGGTGACTGAGAGACAAGTGGTGGATTGTAAACCCATAAACAGAGGTTAAACTCCTCTTCTTACTACTCTATGAGTACAACAGTATTTTTGACTTCCAATCAGAAGGTCTTAGCGAAAACCTAAGATAGAGTAAGCTGGAATAGCAAAGTGGTTAATGCAGAAGGCCTAAGACCTTCCAACCAAAGGTTCGACCCCTTTTTTCAGCTAATGGTCATAATTTTCAAGACAATAGAATTCCTTTCCTTTTTAGTCCCTGTTTTGCTGGCAGTTGCCTTTCTAACCCTGGTAGAGCGAAAGGTTCTAGGCTACATGCAATTTCGCAAGGGACCTAATGTAGTAGGACCTTACGGGCTCCTACAACCATTCGCAGACGGATTAAAGCTGTTTATCAAGGAAACATTAAAGCCATCCACCGCCTCCCCTTACCTATTCTTTTTTTCCCCTGTCTTATTTATATTTTTGGCACTAACTCTTTGAAGATTTATGCCTGTAAAGACACCTACTATTAACCTTCAACTCTCCCTCCTACTAATTATAGGCATCTCTAGACTCTCAGTTTATGCCTTATTAGGCTCAGGATGAGCCTCAAACTCTAAGTATTCCCTCTTAGGGGCCATACGAGCCGTAGCCCAAACAATATCGTATGAGATTAGCCTAGGCCTAATTTTACTCTCCATAATAATTATATCCAGAAGTTTTAACTTATCATATATAGTCAACGTTCAAGAATTCTCTTGGTTCGCCCTATCTTGTCTACCCCTCTTTTTTGTATGATTTGTTTCCACCCTGGCAGAGACAAACCGAGCCCCATTCGATCTGACAGAGGGAGAATCCGAAATAGTGTCTGGATACAAAGTAGAATATGCTGGAGGCCCTTTCGCTTTATTCTTCATAGCAGAATATGCTAAAATAATAATCATGAACTTGTTCTCTGTGACTTTGTTTTTAGGAGGCCCCTCCCCAGTGAAAGAAATATTTCCCTTAAAAATACTTATTATAGGAGTAAAGACAACCTTTCTAGTACTCCTGTTCTTATGAGTTCGTGCCGCCTATCCACGATTTCGATATGACCAGCTAATGTTTCTCACATGGAAGAGATATCTCCCCTTTACCATTGGTGCACTATGCTCAGTTATTGCAATTTCCATTTTAACCGGAACTTCTCTCCCACTATTTTAACTCCCTGAGCTTGCTCCTAAAAGACAAGGCGTCTAGCTGATAATTAGATAGTTAAGGGTTAAAGTCCCTTCAAGCTCTATGCACCGCCTAACCTCCCTCTTCCTTGCCTTGAGAATTGTCCTAGGCACCTTCATAGTCGTTTCTAGAGAAAATTGGTTTATAATATGAACAGGACTAGAATTAAGGACACTTGCCCTAATTCCTCTGTTATGCGCTAACTTTACGCCGCGAAAAGTAGAAGCAGCAATAAAGTATTTTCTTATTCAAGCCATTAGAGCAGCTCTAATATTAAAAAGCGCCCTGATAAAAGCATGATTTTTTGGCTCTTGATCTATTCTCTCCCCAACAAAAGAAGTGAGAACAATTTCATTATCCATAGCACTAGCATTCAAGCTAGGCCTAGCCCCTTGCCACTTCTGATTCCCAGATGTTTTACAAGGCCTCCCCTTTATTCAAGGCTTAATTATTTCTACCTGACAAAAGATAGCTCCCCTAATTCTTCTTTTTTCGTTTTCCAGACTAGTGAAAAGAAACCTCCTCATACTAGCGGGAATAATTTCCGTTATTATAGGAGGATGAGGGGGACTAAATCAGACCCAGATACGGAAGATACTGGCTTTTTCCTCAATAGGTCACATGGGCTGAATAGTAATTACATCTTTCTACTCCATCAACATTGCCCTTATTATGCTTTTTTTATACCTGCTAATAAAAACAACAATGTTTTTATTAGTTGAACATCTGAAAATCTTTACATTGGGGCACCTAAAAGTCGCTACATATATATCTCCCAAGGCACCTGCACTAATAATAGTAACGATCCTTTCTCTAGGAGGCCTCCCCCCTCTAACAGGGTTCATGATAAAGTTCCTGTCTCTGACAATTCTCGTTAAAGAAAACTTCATACTTTTATCCTCATTACTAATACTAGGCAGTCTTCTAAGGTTATTTTTCTACCTGCGAATAGCTTTCAAAACAAGACTATCCTTATTCCCACAACACATAGTTTCCCTCTCTTCCTGACGGAAAAGAACCTCTAGAGCAACCCTACCAGCAAAGACTTGATTTCTGTCCTTTGTTTTCATCGTAAGTGCTATTGGCCTGCCAATTATTCCACCACTATATATGAATGTATAAAAGTTTTAAAACTAGGCTAAACTTACAACTATAATCACTTACAAACCCATATTACAAAAACATTTATTCAATTTAGTAAGATAATCAGAACCACCTCTATAGACCTACAAAAGAAGTACCGCAAGGGAAAGTTTGAAATACCCTTTTAAGCAGAACCAAAAACAGGAAAGACAAACCCTTTTACCTTGTGTATAATGGATTAGCAAGAACAAAGACATACCTTTCTTTTCCCGAAACTAAGTGAGCTAACCTTTTCTTCTCTCACAGGAGAATAACAACTACTGTTGCAATAGTAGAACAAAAAGAAAAGGTTAGATGTGAAATGCTTAACGCACTTAGTGATAGCTGGTTTCTTGTAAAATTGGTCTAAGCCAAGCTCCCTATTAGTATAAACAAGACTTAATAATATAAACTAAAATTTTTCTACTAATCAAGGAAAAGTCAGAGCTTTAGGGATAAGCCTAAAGCTCAAACCGGAAAACCCGAAATCCCTAGGTAAAGTCAAAAACTAAAGTAAATGGGAACTTAAAACCTAAGTAGGCCCAGAAGCAGCCAACTTTTTAGAAAGCGTTAAAGCTCTATTTTTACTTTTTCCCAAAAAATTACTGACCACCAACCTTACCCTACTAATAAACCTAACAAGATACTCCTTTAATGGAAGAACCTATGCTAATACGAGTAAGAGTAATTTCGCCTGTTAAATTTACACAAGCTTAACCACGGAACAAAAATATTTTTTCTAAAAACCAAATTTTTTAAGCTGTCTTCCAACTCAGGGGAAATAATAAATAAATAAAAGAGAAAGAAGGAACTCGGCAAAAACAAGTTTCGCCTGTTTACCAAAAACATCGCTCTTTGCCAAACATATAGAAGTATAAAGAGTCCTGCCTGCCCAGTGACTTATAGTTAAACGGCCGCGGTATCTTGACCGTGCGAAGGTAGCATAATCATTTGTCTCCTAAATAGAGACTAGTATGAACGGCAAGACGGAACTAAACTGTCTCCTTTCTCTTTATCTGAAACTCACTTTCCCGTGAAGAGGCGGGAATAATCTCGCTAGACGAGAAGACCCTGTCGAGCTGGAGTAAAAGACAAAACCATTAAAATCTTTCTGAGCGCTAATTACTTACTAATTCTACGACCAAGAAGACTATTGCCTTTTGTAAACAACTTTGGTTGGGGCAACCGCGTAGAAAAATCACCCTACGCTATTAAAACCTCTAAAGAGGCTTAAGTAAAGAAAAATAATTCTTCTACTATTAATAATAAGAACTAAGTGATCCACTCAGGTGATCAAAAGAACAAGTTACCGCAGGGATAACAGCGTTATCTTCTTTGAGAGTCCATATTGACAAGAAGGTTTGCGACCTCGATGTTGGATCGGGACATCCTAAGGGTGCAGAAGCTCTTAAGGGTTGGTCTGTTCGACCATTAAAGTCCTACGTGATCTGAGTTCAGACCGGCGAGAGCCAGGTCAGTTTCTATCTACGAGTAACCCTCTTTCTTAGTACGAAAGGACCAGAAAGAGAGTGTCCATGCAATATTGTAAACACTAAAGAAACTTTGACTTAAAAAACATGCAACTAAGACGATGATTCTTTTCAACTAACCATAAGGATATTGGTACACTCTATCTAATTTTTGGAGCCTGAGCTGGCATGGTTGGAACAGCCATGAGAGTTATAATTCGAGCAGAACTAGCGCAACCAGGCTCTCTCCTACAAGACGACCAAGTTTACAACGTAGTCGTAACTGCACACGCTTTAGTAATGATTTTTTTCATGGTTATGCCAATAATGATTGGAGGGTTCGGTAATTGACTAATCCCCCTAATGATAGGAGCACCAGACATGGCATTCCCACGGATGAAAAACATGAGATTTTGACTAGTACCACCATCATTTATTTTACTTTTAGCCTCAGCAGGCGTAGAAAGAGGAGCGGGTACCGGATGAACCATCTATCCACCACTATCAAGAAATTTAGCCCACGCAGGAGGATCTGTAGATCTAGCCATCTTTTCCCTACATCTAGCAGGTGCTTCATCTATTCTGGCCTCAATAAACTTTATTACAACCATTATTAATATGCGAACCCCAGGGGTTTCTTTCGACCGACTTCCCCTATTCGTATGATCAGTATTTGTAACCGCATTTTTGCTACTGCTATCACTACCTGTCCTGGCTGGAGCTATAACAATGCTCCTGACAGATCGAAACATCAAAACAACATTCTTTGACCCAGCAGGAGGAGGAGACCCTATCTTATTCCAACACCTGTTTTGATTCTTTGGTCACCCAGAGGTGTATATACTTATCCTCCCAGGATTTGGGATGATTTCACACGTAATTGCCCACTACGCCGGAAAGAGAGAACCATTTGGTTACCTGGGAATGGTTTATGCAATGATTGCAATAGGAATCCTAGGATTCCTAGTATGAGCACACCACATGTTTACCGTAGGAATGGATGTTGACACGCGAGCCTACTTTACCGCAGCTACAATGATTATAGCAGTGCCAACAGGAATTAAGGTATTCAGCTGAATGGCAACCCTTCAGGGATCAAACCTTCAATGGGAAACCCCTCTATTCTGAGCATTAGGATTTGTCTTCCTATTTACCCTAGGAGGACTAACAGGAATTGTACTAGCTAACTCTTCCATAGACGTAATACTGCACGACACATACTACGTGGTTGCCCACTTTCACTACGTGCTGTCCATGGGAGCAGTATTTGCCATCTTCGCTGGATTCTCACACTGATTCCCCCTATTCTCGGGGTACAACTTCCACCCTCTATGAAGAAAGGTACACTTTTTCATAATGTTTATTGGAGTTAACTTAACCTTCTTTCCTCAACACTTCCTAGGACTAGCAGGAATGCCACGACGATACTCAGACTACCCAGACGCATACACCCTGTGAAAAACCGTTTCATCAATAGGATCAATTATTTCACTAGTCGCAATGTTATTTTTCCTATTTCTAATTTGAGAAGCTTTCGCGTCTCAACGGCAAGCAACCACGCCAGAGTTTTCTTACACTTCCTTAGAGTGACAATATGCCTCCTTCCCACCATCACACCACACGTTTGACGAAACTCCTTCAACAGTTATAATTGTGAAGTAATTATTTTAAGAGTTAGTTTAACAAAAACACTTGACTTCGGCTCAAAAAATTTTGGTTCAAGCCCAAAACTCCTAAATCGCTCTATTAATAATAATCCTCTCCATGTTTTACCTAGGACTTATAGGAATACTTTTAAATCGATTACACTTTCTCTCAATTCTCCTATGCCTCGAACTCCTTTTAATTTCTCTATTCATAGGAATTGCCTTGTGAAAAACAAACCTCGTTCTACCACAAAAAACCACTTTCAAACTCCTCCTTTTAACCCTCTCTGCGTGCGAAGCGAGTCTCGGCCTATCCCTAATGGTAGCCCTATCACGAACACACTCCTCTGACTTGGTTGCGAGACTCAACCTCTTACAACACTAAATGGCAACTTGAGCACAATTCGGCCTACAAGATGCATCTTCCCCCCTAATGGAAGAACTAACCTACTTTCATGACTACGCCCTTATAGTCCTCACATTAATTACAGTATTAGTATTTTACGGACTAGCCTCCCTCCTTATTTCCTCGAGAACAAATCGCTTTTTTCTAGAGGGACAAGAACTAGAAACGATCTGAACTGTAGTTCCTGCCATAACATTGGTTTTTATTGCTCTTCCCTCCCTCCAACTTCTCTATCTAATGGACGAGGTAAATGACCCTTTTCTTACTATTAAGGCAATAGGACACCAATGATACTGAAGCTACGAATACACAGACTACAAAGACCTAGAATTTGACTCATACATGATCCCAACCACAGATCTCTCCCATGGAAACCCACGACTCCTAGAAGTTGACAACCGACTAATTCTGCCAATGCAAAACCCAATCCGAGTCCTAGTATCCTCAGCAGATGTTTTACACTCCTGAGCCGTTCCCTCCCTAGGAATTAAGATGGATGCAGTACCAGGACGACTAAACCAAACTACTTTCTTTGCAGCGCGCACAGGCTTATTTTATGGTCAATGCTCGGAAATATGCGGAGCCAATCACAGATTTATGCCAATAGTTATAGAAGCTGTTCCATTCAACACATTCGAGAACTGAGTATCTACATTCTTAGAAGAATAGAATACCTTTCTTCTACCTCCCACCCCCTTAATTAGCTTATAAAAAGCATTAAACTCTTAATTTAAACGAAGATAGTTAGACTCTATCATTAAGGAGTGCCACAACTAGAATTTACATGATGAATCATCAATTTTTTCGTAATATGAGTAGCCCTGGCCATAGCCTTTGCTATTATAACGACCAACCAAACACCAAGAGAACCAACCACTGAAAAAGAAGAATCGAACCTTACTAAGACCACAAAAACCTGACAATGATTATAATTAACAGAATCTTTGGTCAATTTTTCCCAGACACACTACTCTTTCTGCCAATGAATATTCTTTCCATTCTACTCGCCATGACTTGATTGTTTTTTATTTCACCAACCAACTGAGCCCCTTCTCGATTTCAAACAATCTGACTAAACTTTCGATATCAAGTCCTTACGATCATATTCCAGAAAACAAGACCTAAAACAGCCCCATGAGCTGGTTTGATAACAAGTGTATTCATACTAATCCTCTCCATTAACCTACTAGGCCTGTTCCCATACGCCTTTACCTCAACAAGCCACGTATCCTTAACTTACAGACTAGGAGTACCTCTCTGAATGAGAGTAAAAATCCTTGGATTTTATATTGCCTTCAATAGCCGACTAAGCCACCTAGTACCACAAGGTACTCCTAGAACATTAATTCCTCTGATGGTTGGAATTGAAACGGTCAGTCTGTTTGCACAACCAGTAGCCCTAGGATTACGACTTGCCGCAAATTTGACAGCAGGACACCTTCTAATATTTCTACTATCCACAGCTACATGACTTTTAGCCTCAAAGCCAATAGTCAGACTAACAATATTCATAATTTTGGCCTTACTATTTATTCTAGAGATAGCCGTAGCATGCATACAAGCTTACGTCTTCACAGCCCTCGTACATTTCTACCTCCAACAAAACCTATAAAATTATGGCTCATCAACACCCATACCATTTAGTAGACCAAAGCCCATGGCCCTTAACCGGGGCCATAAGAGGCCTAATGCTAACCGCAGGATTAGTCCTATGATTTCATACAAGATCGACCCTCCTCCTAGCTGTCGGATTTATCTTACTTATAACTACAATGATTAACTGATGACGAGACGTTGTACGAGAAGCCACATTCCAAGGAAGACACACAGCAATCGTAGAAAACGGACTTCGATATGGAATGATCTTATTTATAACCTCTGAAGTATGCTTCTTTTTCGCTTTCTTTTGAGCATTTTTCCACAGAAGACTAGCTCCATCAGTAGAAATAGGAGTCACCTGACCACCCACAGGAATAACTCCCCTAAACCCATTTCTAGTCCCTCTTCTAAACACAGCCGTCCTTCTATCTTCAGGAGTAACAATAACGTGAGCCCACCACAGAATACTTGCCGGAAACCGTACCGAAGCTATACAAGCTTTATTCTTAACTGTAGCCCTAGGAGCATATTTTACTGTACTACAGGCCTGGGAATACTATGACTCTCCCTTTACCATCGCCGACAGGGTCTATGGATCTACTTTCTTTGTTGCAACAGGGTTTCATGGCTTACACGTAATAATTGGAACAACTTTCTTGCTAGTTTGCTTCTTTCGCCTAGTTAACTTCCATTTCTCAGCGCATCACCACTTCGGATTCGAAGCTGCGGCCTGATACTGACACTTCGTAGACGTCGTATGGCTTTTCTTATATGTTTGCATATACTGATGAGGATCATAAGAGAAAAGAGGAATTAAACCTCTATCGATCGGTTTCAAGCCGAACGCATTCCTTTCTGCCATTTCTCCATCTCATATATAAATAATGACCTCACTGTTCATAATACTATCCCTGATAATAGGTATCTCATTAGTCCTAGCAATAGCTGGGCAGATTCTACCAAAACGAAGAAAAGATAAAGAAAAGAGATCTCCATATGAGTGTGGATTCGACCCATTGAAATCAGCACGACTACCCTTCTCCTTTCGATTTTTTTTAGTCGCAATACTATTTCTCCTATTTGATCTAGAAATAGCTCTATTATTCCCCCTTCCTACTGCCCAAACCCTAGCAAGCATGGAACCCTTCTTATTAATTTCCTCTGTCTTTATGATAATACTAGCCCTAGGACTAGCTTTTGAGTGGATAAAAGGAGGACTAGAGTGAGCCAAATAAGCGTTTATATAAATGATAACCTTGATCTTTATAACCCTAGGGATAATGCTAACAACTATAATCACCCCCCCGAAAAAGCTTTGAGCAACCATAACCATCCAAACAGTAGTTCTTTCCTTTTTTTCTCTATTCTTGATAAAAAACCACTGAGCAAGGAGATGGCATACCCTTTCTAGAATTCTAGCCTTAGACTCAATTTCCACCCCTCTAGCAGTTCTAAGCTGTTGACTAGCCCCACTGGCTCTCCTAGCCAGGAAGGGACACACTAAAAAGAACCCTTCAACCAAACAACGAACATTTATCCTACTAATTATTATTATTACCACCGCCTTGATTATCACCTTTGCATCCTTAGAACTAATTCTATTTTACGTAGCGTTTGAAACCACACTGATCCCAACCCTTATTCTAATAACACGATGGGGAGCTCAAATGGAGCGATTTCAAGCGGGACTTTATTTTATATTTTACACCCTATTCGGCTCCCTCCCTCTACTGATAAGATTAATATTCTTTTACAGAAAAATGTCTTCACTCTCAATACCAAAAATAGAGCTAATTTGAGGAAAAGAGCTCCCACTAGACACCCTAAGAATCTGGTGAGCCCTATCAATAATAGCATTTCTGGTAAAGATGCCCATTTACGGTTTTCACCTCTGGCTACCAAAGGCTCACGTTGAAGCCCCAGTAGCAGGCTCAATGATTCTTGCAGCAATCCTACTAAAGTTAGGAGGATACGGATTGCTACGACTAATAACTATATTTTCAACCAGATCCCTTTATCTAATAACACTAGTACTTACCGTGTTTTGCGCATGAGGCGCCCTAATAACTAGGATAATATGTATACGACAGACGGACCTGAAGGCTTTAATCGCTTATTCTTCAGTAGGACACATGAGAATAGTGGCAGCAGGAATATTTTCCCAAACAACCTGAGGATTAAAAGGGGCCCTAATGTTGATGATAGCACATGGACTGGTTTCCTCAGCCCTATTTTGTTTAGCCAAAACGGTTTACGAACGAAAAAGGACTCGAACACTAGCCATTACCCGTGGATTTAAGCTGGTCCTCCCTCTAAGTACCATATGGTGGCTATTGATGTGTGCAGCTAACCTAGGTCTCCCTCCTTCACCCAAATTAATTGGAGAGATTCTCATTTTATCCTCCCTAATAAAATGGTCCATATGACTATTCCCAATAGTAGGGCTAGCCACTGTGTTTGGTGCTATCTACTCCCTTCTAGTCTTCCAAATCTCTCAGAAAAAAAGAACCTCACCATTCCTTACAAAAACACCTCAATCATTAACCCGAGAACACCTACTAATCCTACTACATACTACCCCCCTAATCTTAATTATAATAAACCCAACCTCAAGACTAATTACCTGACTAAAGAAGTTTTGCTTAAATATCAGTTTGTGGCACTGAAGACGCCAGTTAAACCCTGGCCTTAAGTCCGAAATCTATCGGTTTACTCTGGTCCTGCTAAGTCCAAGAAGTCTGCGGTTCAACCCCGTAGAGATTTCGATGGTTTTAAACCCAACAATTACCTTATCCTCTATAAAACTTAGAATTGTTTTAATCCTATTAACCAGAATATTCTTCTTCTCCAAGAACTACATAAACAAAGGAAAGACAAACCCTATCTCATCAAGAACTGCTGGAGTGACAATATCAACGACTAAACAAAATACCATAATCACATACAAAAGTGGGCCTTTCGTCATAAAAGTACTAAAGTTTCTAACCTTACTTTCTGTCCTTTCAATTTCTTTATTTACTTACCTAGACTTTCAAGCAACAAAAATAGTGCTATCTATTTGACTGTTTAAAACGGCAGCTAAAGTCTCCCTAAACTTTCTGTACGACAAGTACTTTTTAATCTTTCTAACTGTAGCACTTTACGTAACCTGATCAATCATGGAATTTTCTTACTACTATATGGAAACAGACCCTAAAGCCACCGCATTCTTTCGCCTACTCACCATTTTCTTGCTAAAAATGCTTATATTGACTTGCTCAAAAAGACTATTCCTTATTTTCTTGGGATGAGAAGGAGTAGGATTCCTATCATTTCTCCTCATCAGCTGATGAATTACCCGGAACGACGCCAAAAGGTCTGCCCTGGAAGCAGTAATATACAAACGAATAGGAGACATCGGACTAATAACTTTTATGGCCCTATCAATTCTACTAACAAACTCATGAAACCTAACCGAAATTTTGAGCTTCCCATGGACAGGAAATTCTAACCTCCTACCATTTATGCTCTTTGGACTAATCTTAGCCGCCGCAGGAAAGTCGGCACAATTTGGCCTCCACCCCTGACTTCCAGCAGCCATGGAGGGCCCTACTCCAGTCTCAGCCCTACTGCACAGCTCAACAATGGTCGTAGCGGGAGTATTCCTTTTAATACGAACTAGGGACCTCCTAAGCCTAAGACCAAAATTTCAGACTGTAGTACTCCTCTTAGGAGGAACAACGGCCTTATTCGCCGCTACCACAGCCATCTCCCAACACGATATAAAGAAGATAGTTGCTTACTCAACAACAAGACAACTAGGCCTAATGGTAACAGCTTTAGGACTATGCCAACCTCTATTTGCCTTCTTCCACATTTGTACTCACGCCTTTTTCAAGGCAATGCTCTTTCTGTGTTCAGGTAGAGTTATCCACAGATTGAGAGACGAACAGGACCTTCGGAAGATGAGAGGGCTCAGCTCCTTACTACCCATCACCTCTTCTTGCCTAGCCCTAGGAAGCTTAGCCCTAATGGGAATCCCATTCCTCGCAGGATTCTACTCAAAGGACCTAATCCTAGAGACTGCAAGAGCAGGCTTTTTAAACTTCCTTGGGCTCCTATTGGCCTTAATTGCCACCTTACTAACCGCAGCCTACAGCTTCCGAATAGTCTACTTCTGTTTCTTCACAAATCCCTCAATTAAAGCCTTTTCCCCCATAAAAGAGGAGAAAACAAACCTATCAAAAGCCCTATTACGATTGGGATTAGGTACAATAATTAGAGGCTGATTTTTCTCCAACTTTATATTTACCACCAGATCATTTGTACTACCTAGTTTCTCAAAGAGCCTCCCTCTGATAGTAACAATTACAGGAACATTTTTCCTAATAGTTTCACTATCTTACCTAGTTACTTCTATATTAAAAAAGAAGGGGCACGAAACATTTACCTTCCATTGATTCTATGTTGACATCTTCCACTCTCTCTCCATCTTAACTTCCTTCATATCCTCCCTATTTCTTTCATCTCGAACTCTAGATCGAGGATGACAAGAGCAGATAGGAGCACAAGGAGCCGGAGCCATATTCACTGAAGCCTCACAAACTAATCAAACCACACAAAGGGGCTTAATAAAGCAATACGTAATTTCCTCACTAGTAACCATAGCAACCATAATTGTACTTTTGTTTATTATCACACCATAACAGACAAAAAAGCTACAAAGCACGTAAAACCCTAGCCTCTGCCCCGCGAGAAATTATTAAAGCAGCAACTAACGCAACCAACAAAATAAACACCCCTAAAAGAACTAATACACCCCCTACCCCATAGAAGGTTCTTCTCCCCCCTAAACCAACATTTTTAACAATTTTTCCCGCTGAAAAAAAGAAGTCTTGAAAGTTGTCAAAGGAAACAAACACCCAGGATGAAAAGAACAAAGATAACCCCAGAATCTCACTTAAATTACTAACCATGGGGAAACGTTCCGCTGACAAAGCACTAGAGTAGGCAAACACCACCAACATCCCTCCCATATAAATTAATAACAGAATAAGAGCAACAAACGCCCCACCAAGGATACCAAGAACAACGCAACCAGAAACTGCAACTATAACGAGACCTAGTGCCGAGTAATAAGGAGATAACCTATAAAAGACTAGAGTTCTTCCAGCTAACATTAACACTAAAAAGAAGTAGACTATCATTACATATGTACCTAAGAAAATTATGACAAGCCCGATTCGAAAGGAACATCCAATCTTCCGAATACTAAATGGAACCTTTGTTGACCTCCCTCTCCCCTCTAACCTATCAATATGATGAAATTTTGGCTCATTACTGGGACTATGCCTAATAGTGCAAATACTCACAGGGTTATTCCTAGCAATGCACTACACGGCAGACATCTCTCTAGCCTTCTCCTCAGTTAGACATATTTGCCGAGACGTAAATTATGGATGACTATTACGAAACATTCATGCCAAAGGAGCTTCCCTATTTTTTATTTGCTTATACTGCCACATTGGACGAGGACTATACTATGGTTCTTATAAAAAGGTGGAAACGTGAAAAGTTGGGGTTGTACTTTTTCTCCTTACAATGTTAACTGCCTTTATGGGATATGTACTTCCGTGAGGACAAATGTCCTTTTGAGGAGCAACAGTAATTACAAATTTAGTCTCTGCCGTCCCATATATAGGAACGACTATAGTTCAATGACTCTGGGGAGGATTTTCAGTAGACAAAGCTACTCTTACCCGGTTCTTTGCCTTCCATTTTCTTTTCCCCTTTATAATTGCAGCTCTAGCTATTATCCACCTTCTGTTTCTCCACAAAAGTGGAGCCAAAAACCCCATAGGGATAAAAAGAAACTACGACAAGTCTCCCTTCCACATATACTACACCACCAAGGACACAGTAGGCTTTATTGCTTTAATCTCAATATTATTCACCTTGGCATTCTTATTTCCAGGAGCATTAAAAGACCCAGAAAACTTTATTCCAGCTAACCCGCTAGTAACCCCCCCACATATTCAACCAGAGTGGTACTTTTTATTTGCATACGCAATCCTACGATCAATCCCCAAAAAGTTAGGAGGAGTAATAGCCCTGCTAGCCTCAATTCTGGTTTGATTCCTGATGCCCTTCCTACACACATCAAAGAAAGACTCATCCGCCTTTCGCCCTCTCTCCCAGATAATGTTTTGAATGCTAATCGCCACGTTCATCATACTAACTTGAATAGGAAGACAACCTGTAGAATATCCATTCATAATTATTGGACAAATAGCTTCCATAACGTATTTTAGGATCTTTCTAATCTTATTTCCCTTGGTCTCAACAATAGAGAAAAAGGTAATCTTTACATAA